GATCTCTGCTAAGATCTCTTTGGACTGCTAATTCTTCTTTTTTTTGATTCGTCAATAAGTTTACAAAATTTTTTCTTTGATTCGATTGTCTAACCTCCTTTTCCTTTTTATTGATCTTTTCATTTTCCTTTTTATTGATCTTTTCATTTTTTATTTTTTTTAAATTAAAACTCAACAAAAGTAATCTGTTAGGTATAAGCCACGGTTTCATTTTATAGTGATTATAAGGTAGTAGAAATTGTGGGAAGAACCAAAATTCTAGATTCGATATAGGACGACTGAGTACTTCTTCATTCATTCCCATCCAATCAAAAAAAAATCCTTTTTGATTGGGTAAATTGATTTCTTGATCTTGATAAATTTCTTGATCTTGATAAATCGGAAGATAAAAAAGATCTTTTTTATCCGTTTTCTTAAATACTTGATACTCAGTAGCCCCCTTCATATTTAAATTTTGATTCTCGTTGATCTCGAGCTTGATCCAGGTATCAATATTTTTTTTATCTATAAGATAAAAAGGGAGAAGTTCCCAATCCAAATTTATTCTATCTGGAATATACATAATATCCCTTTTTCCTATATAATTATTGATAGGAATATTTCCCAGTATATCAAAGATTTTGTTTTTATGTGTGTTGTAATTATAAGAATTTTCTGGATTCTTAGTTACTTGGAATGGTGATCTATAAATAGACGGATCCCTCTTATTTTCATAATTAAGAGATATATAAGATAAAAGATTATATCTATAGCATTTTTTAAAATTATCTTTTTGATTTAGTAATGAATATACTTTGTAATCATTTTCTTTTTTGTAATGAATTAATTGGTCTTTTTCATACGAATCTTTTTTGTTTAAATCTTTATTTTTAATTGTACGACATTGATTGATTCTAGTTCGCCATTTTTGTGCTATTAATCTAGACCATCTAATCGGAGATAAATCATATTGATAATGACCTCTTAACCAGTTTTTCCATTGATTTATTCCAGAATTCCGAATTTTCTTATGTCTTAATTCAGAATGAATTATTCCTTGTGTTCCAAAATAATCTTTTATTGAAGTCTTAAGAAAAAAAGATGTTCCGTGATATTTAAGAATAGATCTTAACTTATACAAGTTAAGAATTTGGGTTTGTGATAATTTGTAAAATACATATGCTTGTGACAAGAAGGATAAGTCACAAAAATTCTGTGAATTCTTATTACTAATATTATAAAGTGACTTGTTTATAGTCGAAATAAAGTGAATTGTATTTTGATTTGTTTTATTAATTCTTTCTTGATTTGTTTTATTATTGTAAATGGCAATAATTTTTTTTGTTAATTTAAGAAAAAGTTGTATCTTAATTCTGGGAATATTAATGATAGATAGAAGGATATACATAGATATCCTTTCGGTGAAAGATTTTAAAAAATAATGTAATTTGCGGATTAATCGAGCATTTCTTCTTTTTACTATTTGCCAAATATTTTTTGGTGATTCGAATCTTTTAGCATTATAACTTGTTTTATTAGGACTCAAATTTATTCCCTGAGTCACTTTTTTTTTCTCTTTTGTAATTCTTTCTATTTGATTTCGGATTGTGCTTGTTCTATTAGTTAGATCCTTCATTTTATTTTCTGTCAGTAAATAATTTGTCCAATCTGTAAATCGAGTTCGACTAAAAGATTCATCAATTATCTGATTGTGGGTTATAGAATCTTTTTTTTTTTGAGTTTTTCTTAATTTATCTACTTCTCTCAATCTAAATAATCGAATTTGATTTTCTTTGGAGAGTTTCTTTATTATTTTTTGAAATAATAGAATGCCTTTGATAATCTGTTTTTTTGTTTCTTTTGAGATATATCTATTTAGAAAGAATTTTGTTCTTCCTTTTAAAACTTTTATAACTCGAGAATACTTTTTTTTTATTTTTTTTTTTATTTTTCCAATTATTTTTTCGCTAAAAATAGGTTTAAAAAAGGAAGGATGTGTTCGGGGAGAACCAAAAGCAATGTTAGTTTCCATTCCCGAAACTGTTAAAAAACAAAAATCTTTTTGTTTTTTTATTTGCTCTCTACGAAAGGACTTTGACTTAAATCTGGTCCAAGGTTTCGGATAGAAAGGACATAGAATCTTTATCTGAAGGCCCTCTATAACCCAATTGTTCGGAAATTGGCTTTCTGATAATGGAATACTATTATAGGTACATATAATATGAATTTCTTTCTTCCATTCCTTAACATCCTCAGACCACTCAGAAGGTTGACCGAATAGGATACGGAAAATATTTTTCGCTATCATTAATGAAGGTAATCGAATATATTTTCTAAAAATCGATTGAATTAGTAACAGGCAACTTCTTACGAAGAGACCATAGGGAATGTTGTCCCAGTATTCTGCTACTATTAGCTCCGCGTCCTCCGACTCCTCCTTCTCCTCCCTATCGCTTATTTTTTTCTCTTCTTTCCTTTCCTTCCTCCATTTCGCCTCCTCTTCTATCTCTTTTTCTTTAGA